CTTTCCTCTATTTATTTGACTTCTTACTCTATTTATTTTAGTATCTTATCCAAATTGAAAATATTTATAATAAGTTCTATTTAATCAATAAAATTCCCCCTCTTGTTTTTTTTATTTGTCCACTACTTCTTTTCTTATACTTCAATTTTATACTTATATTATCTTGTTTCGTAATAAATTGAAAAAAGTTCTGATACATCTGGAAAAATGGAAAACAAGACCGGGAATCTTTGAAGAACAGGATCAAGAATCATTACTCTTTCGACACAAGAAAGGGAATTTTCTAAACCCCTTTCGTGTGTCGAAGACTAGGAAGACGAATAATCTCTTCTAGAATTATTTGTTTCCCGCATTTATCCCTTCTAGTACCCGATTACTTCTGTGTAGTATCTAATCTAATTGGATTCTATTTAGAATCTAAAACTATTGATCAGTTTTATGACATTGAAATCTGGAAATCCGGCAATAGTAACATAGCCACACCACCCCAATTTGGATAAAAAAACAAAGAAAGAGGAGGAAAGTCAAGTAGTCTTCTTCAAAATTTACATACTATAGACTAGCAATGCGGTACAAGAAATTCCCAGCATCTCATAGAAAAAAGTATAAACAAGCAAAGTTGATAAATCCGCAAGTCTAGAAATTCATTTCGGCCAATTGAACCTTCTCGAACTGTTTCTTTTTAAGAACCAAAAAGATTTGTGCCAAAATAACAGATGCCAAGAAGAACAAAAGGCCTTGGACACGTAATGGATCTTGAAGTACTATTTCTGCATCTCCCTGACCAAATCCGCCCACATTAGGATTACTCGTTAATGGTTGATCAAATTTGATGGATTCGCCCTCTGAAACAAGAAGTTCTGGTCCTGGGGGAATAATATCAACCACCTGATGTCCATCCGTATCTGTTATGGTTATTTCATATCCCCCCTTTTCTTTTCGTATGATTTTGCTTACTATACCCGCTGCTGTAGCATTATAAACTGTATTGTTACTCTTGCTCCCGTCAGGATAAATCTGACCCCTTCCCCTGTTCCCGCCTACGTATATAGGATATTTTAAGAAGTGAACATCTTTCTTAGTGGTGGGGTCGGGGGAAAGAATAGGAAAGGTAATTTCGCTATATTTTTGACCGGGGACAGGTCCTATCACAAGAATATTTTTTTTATTGGGGCGATAGCTCTGAAAAGACAAATTGCCTATCTTTTCTTTAATCTCGGGAGAAATACGATCGGGGGGAGCTAATTCAAATTCCTCCGGTAAAATAAGAACAGCCCCTACATTCAAACCCCCTTTTTTACCATTAGCAAGAACTTGTTTCAGTTGCATATCATAAGGAATTCGAACAACTGCTTCAAATACAGTATCAGGAAGTACTGCCTGTGGAACCTCAATATCTACGGGCTTATTAGCTAAATGACAATTGGCACATACAATACGCCCAGTCGCTTCTCGTGGATTTTCATAGCCTTGTTGTGCAAAAATGGGATATGCATTTGAAACGGCTGTCCGAGTTATGATATATATCATGAGCGATACGGAAATAGATCGAGTAATCGGTTCCTTTATCCAAGAAAAAATATTTATAGTTTCCATGGTCCAATCGTTGATCTCAAAATTTCTACAATAAGTGGGGTAAGTCGCTAGTATAGTTCCCTATCCACGATTCTGCTAGTTACTGGAATAAATGAAATCGAATAATATTCTACTGGAATTATATAGGATGAATCCCCCAGACGGGGCGAAATAGAAAGCGTAAGTATGATTTTCAATGCTTTGTTTATGTACAACTACAAAGTAACAAACGTTCGAGATTAATATCAGTGGGTTTTTTATCAGTCATTCATTGAATGATAAATAACTACAAGTGAAGGAGATACGCGATTTAAATAACGGAAAATCCAATATTTAAAAATTGTATCAAGAATGACTGGAAAGGTGGAGACAAGACCAGATATAATCTGATCATTATGAACAAATCCAAAATCTTTGTAGACAGAGCCAACCATTAGTTCCCAACCGTGGGGTGAATGGAATCCGATACATAAATCCGTTAATAAAAGAATAGAAAAAGCTTTGACTGTGTCGCTTAAGTTATATAGGAATTCCTGGGCCCAAGAGTTAAGAATAACAAGTTCTTCATTACCCAAAATAGAATAACCGCTTAGAATAACAAAACAGATTATATTTGTCGAGAAGTGCAAAATCGTATGGATCCGATCCTCGTTGTGTATCTTGATTAATTGGATCGTTTCTTTTTTGATTCTTATACGAAGTTTTTGTAGATGTGTCTCTGAGTATTCCTCGATCATTTCGTCCAAGACGAGGAGTTCCTCTAATTCTATGAATTTTTCTAGAATACTCTTTTCTTGAATATCATTCAAAAAAATTTCGGATTGACCAGCATTCCACCAATTAGTAACCCAAGATTCCAGACTTTTATTAAATGAGAGAGAAAGCCACCAGGGCAAAAATACTATAGATACAAGATATAAAGGGGGAGTGAGTGCTTTCTTTTTTGCCATTTTTCATCTGTGAATTGTTAATCAACCCACCTCATTCGTCGACTCTATGCAATCGAATATTTCTTTCACGCATGAGTTATATACAAGGTATGAAACCTATAAATCTATTTTCTTTGTGGTTATTGAATCTAGAAAGACTAGAGAAATCAACTAAGAATCCACTGCGAATGAAGAAATACTAAAAAATAAAGTTTCCCGATATCTCAATCGGTCAACAATTGTTTCCTTTCGATAAATGATCGAAAGAACCATGAATATTAGTTAAATTTTGAGACGAAAGAACTCCTTTATCTATCAAATATCAAAACTATCCAATATTTCAAAACAAATTCACTGATTACCCACAGTCAGGAATAGAATAATTGGGGGAAAGAGATTGTGATAATCAAAGCGGCAAAACAAGACAGAAATTGGCTAGTTATCATTATTAAGAAATCTAATTGTTATTTTTGTATTGGTCATTAAAGAACACAAAAGAAAGGAGAAAAAGAAAGGTCGATTGACAAAAAAAATGATTTACAAGATAGAATTTATTTGTATCAATTCCAACAACTATTGAACTTAAAAAGAAGATCAATTTCTTTATACCGAAATGGTTTGATATATGAGATGAATCTATTATTTCGATTTGTTACTTGTTTGAATTGAGTTGCGTGGATTTGCATACGTATAAAAACCCCAAAAAAGTTTCGTTTTATGGTTGTTCCGCCTGCTTTGGCTCGAATGAACCTTCTGATGAAACTTCAGACTTAAGTTATGTTATAGAAAAAAGAGGATTCTTGCATTTTTCCCTCCTACTGAGAAAGCGTCTATTTTTCGCGCATTTCTCAAAAAACTTCAATTGGTACGCGCAAAAAATAGGCCAATTCGGCAGCTTTTTGTTCAATTTCTCGTGGAGTCAAATTCTCATCAGTACGAGTTAAGGGAATGGTCCCCTGGCCCCGGATGTCCATATAAAGGACACGACGCGCATAAATACCCTCTTTAACTTCTATTCGAATGGACTGAATATCCTTTATAAGGAATCGGAGGAATATGCGACGATTTTTTCCAGGAAATCCCCAACGAAAAATACACACTATGTCTTCCTTTCTATCGAATCGATCATAACCACTGCCTACATTCCAGGAAATTGTGCACCACAAATAGGAGCTAATAAAGAGACCCGCAATTCCGTAGAAAGACATCACGATTCCTTGTGGAAAAAAAACGATTTGCTGAGACGGAAAAAAAGATATCAAATTTCTACCAAGATAACTGGAAGTTCCAACCAATAAGAATCCTAATGAACCTAAAAAAAGGATAAAAGCCCAGCAGAAATTACTTATTTTTCGAGACCCCTTTATAAGTTCTATCCATATATGTTCTGATCGCCAACTCATACTTGATACGATTACATTTTATTAGAATTGAGAGAATACCTCAAATTAATTTGACTTTACTTTTTTTGTTTCCGAAGTAACTCTCATCAACTAGCACTAGTTTGATGTAAACCTTTAGGAGTAATTCATCAAATTAGTTAAATCTACTAAATCTAAAATAATAACATACCCTTCATATGATCCCACTATACATATAGATCCACCGACTTTCTCTTTCAGTTATCCAGTGATCCTGATCGATTTGAAAACAGTTAGAATTCATTTACCTATATATCATGTTTCTGCAGGCGTAAGAGTTCTTTCCTTTATGTTCGTCAAAAATCACATGTTATACCATATTCTACTACATAGATATCTTATCTGTGTTATGATACAAATCTAAGTTTTGAAAAAAAAAATGGAAGAGATTGGGTCCCATCGGATCTAAATAATCTTATTTTTTTGAACATGAAGAGATAAAGAAGCCATTGCAATTGCCGGAAATACTAGGCCTACTAAAGGCACAAAAATAGAGGGAAAGCTGAAAGTTGTCATAGAATAGGTGCCTCGATTTATTATTTGTACCTGTTATTATTATTTATAAATAAAGATATCTTATAATAATTATAATTAAGAATTTGAATTCTTTTGAATTTTATTATTAATTTAATTCAATTTGAAATTATTAGTATAGATCTAAGTATCTATATATCTATATATAAATATCTAAGTGAATATATAGAAAGTTAATATATAGAATAAACGCAAAAAGTGTAGAACTAACCAAATGAACTTATTCATCTTTTGAATCTTTCTACACGAAAGATATATATAATAATCTACTTTTTCTTTTTCTTGATTTCTTTGTCTTTTATTCTTGTCTTCTAATTTTAGAATCTTAGAGATTATCGAAAGATTCATTAGAATCCGAACCGATAGGGATTTGTAGCTAAAACGGGATTTTCGGAAAATGGAAATAAAATAGAGAAAAATAAAAAACTCTCCATTTTTTATATTTGAATTATATACGTAAGATAAGAATAAATTCGTTTTGTTTGCCTAATTTGACGAATTCACTCTTTTTTTTTGATAGAGACTTCTTAATTAGTAATCAGAAATATAGGTAAAAAAGGAATTATCCGCAACTTTTGATTCTTTCTACAATTCGATCTTATGTCACCAAAGAAAATTCCATTCTTATTTCCTTTGATTCCGATAAACTAACTACTCATTTGCTACAAATAACAAATAATTGAACTTACTGCTCTATTTCATTTTGATTCAAAGGAAAGAAAGCGTGGAACTTAAATAACTCACTTAGAACACTTTTTAAAAGATTACGTGGTACCATTAGGTCGAATAAACCTTTCTGGAATAAATATTCAGCCACTTGCGAACCTTCAGGTACTGTTGTATTCAATGTTTGTTCAATTACTCTTTTACCCGCAAATGCAATGTAGGCATTAGGTTCGGCAATAATGATATCACCCAACATACCAAAACTAGCTGTCACTCCGCCAGTAGTAGGAGATGTAAGGATTGATACATAAAATAACTTTTTATTTGATTGAAAATCATATAAAGCAGACGAAATTTTAGCCATTTGCATCAAGCTCAAACTCCCTTCTTGCATGCGTGCCCCCCCGGAAGCACATACTATAATAAGAGGTAGAAACTTAGTGGTAGCGTACTCAATCAAACGGGTAATTTTTTCCCCGACTACAGATCCCATACTACCCCCCATAAACTGAAAATCCATAACCCCAACTGCTACGGGAATGCCGTTTAGTTGACCTATGCCTGTTTGAACAGCCTCAGTTAATCCTGTCTTATTTTGATAAGAATCAATACGATCTTTATAAGGTTCCTCTTCCGAATGAAATTCAATGGGATCCAGAGAGACCATGTCTTCATCCATAGGATCCCAAGTACCGGGATCAATCGAAAGTTCGATTCTATCTGAACTACTCATTTTCAAATGATATCCACACTGTTCACAAATATTCATTTTTGATTTCAAAAATTTCTTATAATTTAATCCATAACAATCTTCGCATTGAACCCACAAATCCCTATACTTTTGAGTTACATCGCTTTCATTAGAACTTTCGCTTTCATTAGAACTTTCACTTTCATTAGAACTTTCGCTTTCATTAGAACTTTCGGTTATAGTTAAAACGTTACCCTTCTCGAGGATTCGTATACTCGAATCCTCCCCTTCACTATTATCTCTACTTTCACCACAAATGTAACTATAAATGTAACTATCGCTGTAATTATCACTACCACTTACAATGGAAGTATCAATCCAGATTTGAGACTGAAGATAACTGTCAATGCAACTATTAATATGATCATTCCAACTATATTGAGTATCATACATGTAACGATTATAGTAGGTATCTTCACCCGTAGATCCATTATTGAGATAACTAGAATTCCGATAACTATAAAAAGAACTTTCTAACTCACTCAGAAAAGAATGATTGTTATCAATCTCAAAATTTTGATTTTCAATATCAAAATATATGGAATAACTGTCTCCATTACTATCCTTAACTAAAAAGGTGTCATCGGGGATGAAATTCCGAATGTCTTTGACGACGAATAAATGATCAACCTTACTGTAACTAGAATCGTCACGATCCCCCCAACTCTGAATGTTTTCAGTCGTATCTTTTATATTTGGATCGGCACTTTCACTGACATTTTCAATAGGACCAAGACTGTCGTTCATTGATTTATTTAGCCCACACCGGCATTCGAACTCCTTCTTAAACAACATCGAATTAAACCACCATCTTTTCATAGACTTTTCTTGCCTCCTATTTGCATGAAAATACAATAGATGAATAGTCATTCGATCTCAAATTCTTTATTTGAATATCTTATTTCCTATCAGAATAAACATAGAAATCCAATCACTAGAGTTATTTAGTAACTAATAAGGTAAGGAGTTTGAATATTGAAAAAAAAAAAATGCTTTTTTGTTTTGTAGAAATCGGGGGTAATACTTCACTATATATGAATAGGATGGAACCCCTTTTCATTATAAATATAATGATAAAGAGCACTTTCTCCTATGTCGTGTCAAATTCGCATCGAAAAAAAGAAATATTAGTTTTCTTCTATAAATAGAAATCATTTTTTCGTAAAATCTCGTCTAAGAACGAACTAATAATAATAGAATTAAGTAATAATTTAAGGACAAGACGAAAATACGAAACGAAAAGGACAATATACAGGATGGGAAGAAAGAGGCTTGCTTCAGGGAAACCGCAGAATATAAAAGAATATACCAATCCTAAGGATCCATAGGATTAATTGTGGATCCAAGACAGTAATAAAAAGATTTGATTCTTAGATTTTGTATTTCAAATCTTCTCTATCTAGATAAGTATGTATTTATCTAAAATACATGCAATAGAATCTTTGTATTCGGCTCAATCCTTTTAGTAAAAGATTGGGCCGAGTTTAATTGCAATTTAACTAAGAGAACAAAAGGTAATTACGACGGATCCAAAGTATCCACTGCTTTAAAATTAAACCTGATCTCCTTCCATACCTCACAAGCAGCAGCTAATTCAGGACTCCATTTACTAGCCTCACGGATA